TTATCAACTTTTTGGAAAATGATAAAAAGAAAGATACCCCTATTGTCACTCCAAAAAACGCTCCCTAATGAACTGGACAATCAGTGGGTTTCTACCAACAAAGAAAAAAGTAATAATCTGAATAAGGAATTTTTAAATCGACTTGAAATTCTAGACAAGGAATCTCTTTCTCTGGATATACTCGAAACAAGGACGAGATTGTGTAATGATGATACTAAAAAAGAATACGTGCCTAAAATGTATGATCCTTTGTTAAATGGACCATATCGAGGAACAATCAAAAAAGGGGTTTCATCTTCAATCATAAACAATACTTTGCTAGAAAATTGGAAAGAGAGAGTTAGACTAAATAGGATTCATACTATCTTTCTTCCGAATACTGATTACCAAGAATTTGAACAAAAAGCGTATACGGTTGATAAAAAACCATTATCAACAGAAATTGACGAGTTCTTGACTTTAATCAATGAATTTGGTAACGAACCAAAATCGAGTTTAAATTTGAAAGGCCTTTCTTTATTTTCAGACCAAGAACAGGGAAGAGCGAATTCAGAAAAAAGAACGAAATTTGTAAAATTTGTATTCAATGCAATTGATCCTAATGAAACAAAATCGGGAAAAAAATCGATTGGAATAAACGAAATAAGTAAAAAAGTACCTCGGTGGTCACATAAATTAATCACCGAATTGGACCAACAAATGGGTGAATTTCAAGATCGCGCATCAATGGATCATCAACTTCGTTCAAGAAAAGCCAAACGTGTAGTTATTTTTACTGACAACAACGCCACTAACGATCCTGAGGAGGAAGTGGCTTTAATAAGCTATTCCCAACAATCAGATTTTCGGCGAGGTCTAATTAAAGGCTCTATGCGTGCTCAAAGGCGCAAAACATTTATTTCTAAACTATTTCAAGCAAATGTGCATTCCCCCCTTTTTCTCGACAGAATAACCCCCCTCCGTCTTTTTTCTTTTGATATCTCTGAACTGATTAAACCAATTTTTCGAAATTGGGCAGGTAAGGAGGGGGAATTCAAGATTCTAGAGTCTAGAGAAGAACAAACAAAAAGAGAAGAGAAAAAAGAAAAGGACAAAAAAGAGGAGAACAAAAGAAAGGAAAAAGCACGGATAGCGATCGCGGAAGCCTGGGATAGCATTCCTTTTGCGCAAATAATAAGAGGCTACATGTTAATAACTCAATCAATTCTTCGAAAACATATTCTATTACCTTCATTGATAATAGCCAAAAATATCGGGCGTATGTTATTCTTGCAACTTCCTGAATGGTCTGAAGATTTGCAGGAATGGAATCGAGAAATGCAGATTAAATGTACTTATAATGGTGTTCAATTATCAGAAACAGAATTTCCCAAAAATTGGTTGAGAGACGGGATTCAGATCAAAATTTTATTTCCTTTTTGTCTGAAACCTTGGCATATATCTAAACTGTACCCCTCCCGCGGAGAGCTAATGAAAAAGAAAAAACAAAAAGATGATTTTTGTTTTTTAACAGTTTGGGGAATGGAAGCTGAACTTCCCTTTGGTTCTCCCCGAAAGCGCCCTTCCTTTTTTGAGCCCATTTTTAAGGAACTCGAAAAAAAAATTGGAAAATTTAAAAAGAAATATTTTATAACTCTCAAAATTTTAAAAGGAAAAACAAAATTATTTATAAGAGTTTCAAAAGAAACCAAAAAATGGCTTATCAAAAGTATTGGATTTCTCAAAAAAATAAAAAAAGAACTTTCAAAAGTAAATCCAATTGTATTATTTAGATTAAAAGAAATATCTGAATCGAATGAAACGAAAAAAGAAAAAGATTATCTAATTAGTAATCAAATAATTAACGAATCATTTAGTCAAATTCAATCTGGAAATTGGCCAAATTCTTCACTGATAGAAACAAAAATGAAGGATTTGACTAATAGAACAAGTACAATAAAAAATGAAATAGAAAGAATTACAAAAGAGAAAAAGAAAGTAATTCCAGAAATAGACATTAGGCCTAATAAAACAAATAATATTAAAAAATTCGAATCGCCAAAAACTTTTTTCCAAATATTAAAAAGCAGAAATACTCGAGTAATATGGAAATTCCATTATTTTCGAAAATTATTCATTCAAAGATTATACATCGATCTATTTTTATCTATCATTACTATTCCTAGAATTACTACACAACTCTTTCTTGAATCAACAAACAAATTGATTGAGAAATCCATTTCCAATAATGAAATAAATCGAGAAAAAATTAATAATAAAATTCACTTTATGTTTAGTTCGACTATCAAAAAGTCACTTTATAATATTAGTAATAAAAATTCACATATTTTTTGTGATTTATCCTACTTGTCACAAGCATATGTATTTTACAAATTATCACAAACCCAAGTTATTAATTTGTCTAAATTTAGATCTGTTCTTCAATATAACACAACGTCTTGTTTCCTTAAGACTAAAATAAAGGACTATTTTAGAACACTAGGAATATTTCATTCGGAATTAAAACATAAGAAACTTCAGAGTTATAGAATCAATCAATGGAAAAACTGGTTAAGACGGCATTATCAATACGATTTATCTCAGATTAGATGGTCTAGATTAATGCCAAAAAAATGGCGAACTAGGGTTAATCAAAGTTGTATGGCTCAAAATAAAAATAGAAACTTAAACAAATGGAATTCATATGAAAAAGACCAATTAATTCATTACAAAAAAGAAAATGATTCGGAACTCTATTCATTATCAAACCAAAAAGATAATTTTCAAAAATGTTATAGATATGATCTTTTAGCATATAAATCGATTAATTATGAAAATAAAAGTGACTCATTTATTTCTAGATTACCCTTTCAAGTAAAGAAGAACTTAGAAATTTCGTATAATTCCAACCCGTCCAAACACAACTTTGTTGATATGCCCGGCAATCTTCATATCAATAATTATCTAAGAAAGGGCAATATTCTAGATATAGAAAGAAATCTCGATAGAAAATATTTTGATTGGAAAATTATCCATTTTTCTCTTAGACAAAAAGGAGATATTGAGGCCTGGGTTAAGATCGATACCAACAGTAATCCAAATACTAAAATTGGTATTAATGATTATCAAATAATTGATAAAATTGAGAAAAAAGGGGTTTTTTATCTTACAACTCATCAAAATCCAGAAAAAATTCAAAAAAATTCGAAAAAAGTCTTTTTTGATTGGATGGGAATGAATGAAAAAATATTTAATCGTCCCATATTGAATCTGGAATTTTGGTTCTTCCCAGAATTTGTACTACTTTATAATGTCTATAAAATAAAACCGTGGATTATACCAAGCAAATTTCTTCTTTTAAATTTGAATACAAATGAAAATGTTAGTCAAAATAAAAACCAAAAACAAAACTTTTTTCTACCATCAAATAAAAAAATAAAGAATCGAATTCAAGAAGCAAAAGAACCCGCAAGTCAAAGAGAGCGTGGATCAGATATAGAAAACAAAGGAAATCTGGGCCCTGTTTTCTCAAAACATCAAAACGATCTTGAAAAAGATTACGTGGAATCAGACACAAAAAAGGGTAAAAATAAAAAACAATACAAAAGCAACACGGAAGCAGAACTAGATTTGTTCTTGAAACGTTATTTGCTTTTTCAATTGAGATGGACCGATGCCTTGAATCAAAGAATGATCGAAAATATCAAGGTATATTGTCTCCTGCTTCGACTGATAAATCCAACCAAAATTACTATATCGTCAATTCAAAGGAGAGAAATGAGTTTGGATATAATGCTGATTCAGGCAAATTTACCTCTTACAGACTTGATGAAGAAGGGGGTATTGATTATCGAACCTATTCGGTTGTCTGTAAAAAATAATGGACAATTTATTATGTATCAAACCATAGGTATTTCATTGGTTCATAAAAGTAAACACCAAACTAATCAAAGATACCGAGAACAAAGATATGTTGATAAAAAGAATTTTGACGAATTCATTCTGCAACTTCAAACTCAAAGAATAAATACAGAAAAAAATCATTTTGATTTGCTTGTTCCTGAAAATATTTTATGGTCTAGACGTCGTAGAGAATTGAGAATTCGAAGTTTTTTTAATTCTTTGAATTGGAATGTCGTCGATAGAAATTCATTATTTTGCAACGAAACCAATGTAAAAAACTGGAGTCAATTTTTGGATGAAAGGAAACCCCTTTATAAAGATAAAAATGAATTAATTAAATTTAAGTTCTTTCTTTGGCCTAATTATCGATTAGAAGATTTAGCTTGTATGAATCGTTATTGGTTTGATACCAATAATGGTAGCCGTTTCAGTATCTTAAGGATACATATGTATCCACGATTGAAAATTAATTGATAGTACTATATACCCTGTCTTGTATAGAGTATCTGAAAGCAAACAAATGCACACATGCCTTGTTTTACATCTCATTCGAATCTAATTCGAGTAGACGATACTAAATCAATAAAATAAGGTATCGATTAGATCTAGAAATGAATCAACAGAATCTTCTTCATTTTAGGATTTTAGGTTTCAATTATTCGCTTTTGTGAATGAAAAAAACGTACCTACCACCTTTTTGGATTCCTATCTGAATCAAATTTAAAATTTGATTAATTTATTGGAATTGATAAAATTAGAGGTTCATAAAGAAATTAAGTCTATATACCACGTTCAAATTACTGGCATTATTATTACTGATCAATAAAATTCGAAAAAATCCATATCTGTAAAATAAAGAAAGGGGAAATTCATTTATGGTAAAAAATTCTGTCATTTCAGTTATTTCTCACGAAGAAAAGAAAGGATCTGTTGAATTTCAAGTATTCAATTTCACCAATAAGATACGGAGACTTACTTCACATTTAGAATTGCACAAAAAAGACTATTTATCTCAGAGAGGTTTGAAGAAAATTTTGGGAAAACGTCAACGGCTGCTAGCTTATTTGGCAAAAAAAAATAGAGTACGTTATAAAGAATTAATTAATCAGTTGGACATTCGAGAGACAAAAACGCGTTAATTTGATTAAATTAATTTGAAGAGTTATTTCATTTTCACTTATATGTTTCGATTAAATTTTGATGAACTTCTTTTAACTTTCAGTAATTCATGGAATAATGAATCGTTAAAAAACTTATGACTGCACCAACTACAAGAAAAGACCTCATGATAGTCAATATGGGGCCTCAGCACCCATCAATGCACGGTGTTCTTCGACTCATCGTTACTCTAGATGGTGAAGATGTTGTCGACTGCGAACCAATATTGGGTTATTTACATAGAGGGATGGAGAAAATTGCGGAAAACCGAACAATTATACAATATTTGCCTTATGTAACACGTTGGGATTATTTAGCTACTATGTTCACAGAAGCAATAACCATAAATGGACCCGAACAATTAGGCAATATTCAAGTACCTAAAAGGGCTAGCTATATCAGAGTCATTATGTTGGAGTTGAGTCGGATAGCTTCTCATTTGTTATGGCTCGGTCCTTTTATGGCGGATATTGGTGCGCAGACCCCTTTCTTCTATATTTTTCGAGAAAGGGAATTAATATATGACCTATTCGAAGCTGCAACCGGTATGCGAATGATGCATAATTATTTTCGTATTGGAGGAGTGGCTGCCGATCTACCCTATGGCTGGATAGATAAATGTTTGGATTTTTGCGATTATTTTTTAACAGGGGTTGCTGAGTATCAAAAACTTATTACCCGGAATCCTATTTTTTTAGAACGAGTTGAAGGCGTAGGCATTATTGGGAGAGACGAGGCATTAAATTGGGGTTTATCGGGACCAATGCTACGAGCTTCCGGAATAGAATGGGATCTTCGTAAAGTTGATCATTATGAGTCTTACGACGAATTTGATTGGCAGGTTCAATGGCAACGAGAAGGGGATTCATTAGCTCGTTATTTAGTACGAATCAGTGAAATGACAGAATCCATAAAGATTATTCAACAGGCTCTGGAAGGAATTCCAGGAGGGCCTTACGAAAATTTAGAAATCCGACGTTTTGACAGATTAAAAGATCCTGAATGGAATGATTTTGAATATCGGTTTATTAGTAAAAAACCTTCTCCAACTTTTGAATTGTCGAAACAAGAACTTTATGTGAGAGTTGAAGCCCCAAAAGGAGAATTGGGAATTTTTCTGATAGGCGATCAGAGCGTTTTTCCTTGGAGATGGAAAATTCGCCCACCAGGTTTTATCAATTTGCAAATTCTTCCTCAGTTAGTTAAAAGAATGAAATTGGCTGATATTATGACAATACTAGGTAGCATAGATATCATTATGGGAGAAGTTGATCGTTGAAATGATAATTGATACAACAGAAATAGAGGCTATCAATTCTTTTTCCAAATTGGAATCCTTAAAAGAAGTCTATGGGATCATATGGATGCTTGTCCCTATTTTGACTCTTGTATTAGGAATCACAATAGGTGTACTAGTAATTGTTTGGTTAGAAAGAGAAATATCTGCAGGAATACAACAACGTATCGGACCGGAATATGCCGGCCCTTTAGGAATTCTTCAAGCTCTAGCAGATGGGACAAAACTACTTTTGAAAGAGAACCTTATTCCATCTACAGGAGATACTCGTTTATTCAGTATCGGACCATCCATAGCAGTAATATCTATCTTTTTAAGTTATTCAGTAATTCCTTTTGGTGATCACCTTGTTCTAGCCGATCTTAGTATTGGTGTTTTTTTATGGATTGCCATTTCAAGTATTGCTCCCGTTGGACTTCTTATGTCGGGGTATGGATCAAATAATAAATATTCCTTTTTAGGTGGTCTACGGGCAGCTGCTCAATCAATTAGTTATGAAATACCATTAGCTCTATGTGTGTTATCAATATCTCTACGTGTGATTCGGTGAGACCTAAAATTTCTCCAAATTCTTTTCGTTCTAGAAACAAGGATAAAAAGATTTGATTGACTATATATATTTTGATTTTTCTTCAGCATTTGAGTTGATGAACTAAACCAGATAGTTATATGAGTGAAAGAAAACGGCTTCTAAATTTGCAGTAAAAAGGTTGAGTCTCATTTCCTATGTACAAGAATCAAATGGTGAAAAAAGTAAACATAAGCAATAGAGATTGTTTACCCCAAGATTCGTGAATTGTCATGATAGCTTGAAGCGGGTTCAAAAGATAAACTGTATGGAGTTTTTACTGTCTATTACCATAGATGGATTTCCACAACGGTAGGTTTTTTGAAAGACAAAATGAGTGGATGGTTAGGAAGACTAAGATACACAAAGGATTAGTAATTGAGATTATGTAAGTTATCCAAGAGGATATTTCTGTACATAAAAGGAATTCAAATTGGGGCTTTACATTCGTAGAAATGATCAAGAAGTACTCCCCATGATTCTGATCCAGAGTATGTTCCTATCCACTGAGTAAGTAAATAACTATCAAGAACGAAGTAATCTTTTACTTTGGTTAAAGGCCCTTTTTCTGAGAAAGGAGAATAGGAATGAAATA